GTTCTATCAGACAACAATTAGCCAATCTAGATTTACGAATGATTCTAGATTATTCATTGGTAGAATGGAAAGAATTGGAGGAAGAGGAACCCACAGGGAATGAATGGGAAGATCGAAAAGTTGGAAGAAGAAAAGATTTTTTGCTTAGACGCATGGAATTGGCTAAGCATTTTATTCGAACAAATATAGAACCAAAATGGATGGTTTTGTGTCTATTACCAGTTCTTCCTCCTGAGTTGAGACCAATCTATCATATAGATGAGGATAAACTAGTGACCTCGGATATTAATGAAATCTATAGAAGAATTATCTATCGGAATAATACTCTTACAGATCTATTAACAACAAGTATAGCTACGCCAGAAGAATTAATAATATCTCAGGAAAAATTGCTACAAGAAGCCGTGGATGCACTTCTTGATAATGGAATCTGCGGACAACCAATGAGGGATGATCATAATAGAATTTACAAGTCGCTTTCAGATGTAATTGAAGGCAAAGAAGGAAGAGTTCGCGAGACTCTGCTTGGTAAACGAGTCGATTATTCAGGGCGGTCAGTGATTGTCGTGGGCCCTTCACTTTCATTACATCGATGTGGATTGCCTCGCGAAATTGCAATAGAACTTTTCCAGGCATTTGTAATTCGTGACCTAATTAGAAAACATCTTGCTTCGAACATAGGAGTTGCTAAGAGTCAAATTCGGAAAAAAAAACCGATTGTATGGGAAATACTTCAGGAAATTCTGGATGACCATCCTGTATTGCTGAATAGAGCGCCTACTCTGCATAGATTAGGCATACAGGCATTCCTCCCTCTTTTAGTGGAAGGGCGTGCTATTTGTTTACATCCATTAGTTTGTAAGGGCTTCAATGCAGACTTTGACGGGGATCAAATGGCTGTTCATGTGCCTTTATCTTTAGAGGCTCAAGCAGAGGCACGTTTACTTATGTTTTCTCATATGAATCTTTTGTCTCCAACTATTGGAGATCCCATTTCTGCACCAACTCAAGATATGCTTAGTGGACTGTATGTCTTAACGAGTGGAAATCGTCGGGGTATTTGTGTAAATAGGTATAATCCATGTAATCGTAGAAACTATCAAAATGAAGATAATAACTATAAGTATACAAAAAAAAAAGAACCCTTTTTTTGTAATGCCTATGATGCAATTGGAGCTTATCGGCAAAAACGAATCAATTTAGGTAGTCCTTTGTGGCTGCGGTGGCGACTAGATCAACGTGTTATTGCGGCAAGAGAAGCTCCTATCGAAATTCACTATGAATCTTTGGGGACCTATTATGAGATTTATGGACACTATCTAATAGTAAGAAGTATAAAAAAAGAAATTCTTTATATATATATTCGAACCACTCTTGGTCATATTTCTCTTTATCGAGAAATAGAAGAAGCCATACAGGGGTTTTGGCAGGGCTGTTGTAATTCTATGCTACCAGCGGGAATTCGAGTTTCGTCGGGTTAACTAGGACTAGAATTGCGGAATTTCTACGTGAATCAAGATCTAGAAAAGGAAGTTTTCCAATCACTGACTCAAACCCATTGTCAAATTCTACTCAGCGCAACGCAATATGGAGGTACTGATGGCAGAACGGCCCACTCAGGTCTTTCACAATAAAGTGATAGACGGAACTGCCATGAAACGACTTATTAGTCGATTTATTGATCACTATGGAATAGGATATACATCACATATCCTCGATCAAGTAAAGACTCTGGGTTTCCGACAAGCTACCGCCGCATCCATTTCATTAGGAATTGATGATCTTTTAACAATACCTTCTAAAAGATGGCTAGTTCAAGACGCTGAACAACAAAGTTTTATTTTGGAAAAACACCATCATTATGGGAATGTACACGCGGTAGAAAAATTACGTCAATCGATCGAGATATGGTATGCCACAAGTGAATATTTGCGACAAGAAATGACTCCTAATTTTCGGATGACCGATCCTTTTAATCCAGTCCATATAATGTCTTTTTCGGGAGCCAGAGGAAATGCATCTCAGGTACATCAATTAGTAGGTATGAGAGGATTAATGTCGGATCCCCAAGGACAAATGATTGATTTACCCATTCAAAGCAATTTACGCGAAGGACTCTCTTTAACAGAATATATTATTTCTTGCTACGGAGCCCGTAAAGGAGTTGTGGATACCGCTATCCGAACATCAGATGCAGGATATCTCACGCGCAGACTTGTTGAAGTAGTGCAACACATTGTTGTACGTCGAACAGATTGTGGCACCGTTCGAGGTATTTCTGTAAGTCCTCGAAATGGAATGATGGCGGACAGGATTTTTATCCAAACATTAATTGGCCGTGTATTAGCAGATGATATATATATAGGGTCGCGATGCATTGCTACTAGAAATCAAGATATTGGGGTTGGACTTGTCAATAGATTCATAACTTTTAGAGCACAACCAATCTCTATTCGAACCCCCTTTACTTGTAGGAGTACATCTTGGATTTGTCAATTATGTTATGGCCGGAGTCCAGCCCATGACGACCTGGTCGAATTGGGGGAAGCTGTAGGTATTATTGCAGGTCAATCTATTGGAGAACCGGGCACTCAATTAACATTAAGAACTTTTCATACTGGCGGAGTATTCACAGGGGGTACTGCAGAACATGTGCGAGCTCCTTCTAATGGAAAAATAAAATTCAATGAGGATTTGGTTCATCCGACACGTACACGTCATGGACATCCTGCTTTTCTATGTTCTAGAGACTTGTATGTAACTATTGAGAGTGAAGATATTCTACACAATGTGTGTATTCCGCCCAAAAGTTTTCTTTTAGTTCAAAACGATCAATATGTAGAATCAGAACAAGTCATTGCTGAGATTCGCGCGAGAACATCCACTTTGAATTTGAAAGAGAAGGTTCGAAAACATATTTATTCTGACTCAGAGGGCGAAATGCACTGGAATGCCGATGTGTACCATGCACCTGAATTTACATATGGTAATATTCATCTCTTACCAAAAACAAGTCATTTATGGATATTATTAGGGGAGCCCTGGAGATCTAGTCTAGGCCCCTGTTCGATCCACAAGGATCAAGATCAAATGAACGCTTATTCTCTTTCTGTTAAGCGAAGATATATTTCTAACCCCTCAGTAACTAATAATCAAGCGAGACACAAATTTTTTAGTTCGTATTTTTCTGGTAAAAATCAAAAAGGAGATAGGATTCCTGATTATTCAGAACTGAATCGAATGACATGTACTGGTCGTTCTAATCTCAGATATCGGGGCATTCTCGACGGGAATTCTGATTTATTGGCAAAGAGGCGAAGAAATAGAGTCATCATCCCACTCGACTCGATTCAAGAAGGCGAGAACCAACTAATACCTTCTTCAGGTATCTCAATTGAAATCCCCCGAAATGGTATTCTCCGTAGAAATAGTATTCTTGCTTATTTCGATGATCCTCGATATATAAGAAAGAGCTCGGGACTTACTAAATATGAGACTAGAGAACTGAATTCAATCGTCAACGAAGAGGATTTGATTGAGTATCGAGGAGTCAAGGTATTTTGGCCAAAATACCAAAAGGAAGTCAATCCATTTTTTTTTATTCCCGTGGAAGTCCACATTTTGGCCGAATCTTCTTCCATAATGGTACGGCACAATAGTATTATTGGGGTAGATACACAAATAACTTTAAATAGAAGAAGTCGGGTAGGCGGATTGGTTCGAGTGAAGAAAAAAGCAGAAAAAATTAAACTGATAATCTTTTCTGGAGATATCCATTTTCCTGGAAAGACAAATAAGGCATTCCGATTGATACCACCAGGAGGGGGAAAACAAAATTCCAAAGAATACAAAAAATTGAAAAATTGGCTCTATATCCAACGAATGAAACTTTCCAGGTATGAAAAAAAGTATTTTGTTTTGGTTCAACCTGTAGTCCCATATAAAAAAACGGATGGTATAAATTTAGGAAGACTTTTCCCGGCGGATCTCTTGCAGGAAAGTGATAATCTACAACTTCGAGTTGTCAATTATATCCTTTATTACGACCCAATTCTTGAAATTTGGGACACAAGTATTCAATTAGTTCGGACTTGTTTAGTGTTGAATTGGGACCAAGACAAAAAGATCGAAAAGGCCTGTGCTTCCTTTGTTGAAATAAGGACAAATGGTTTGATTCGAGATTTTCTAAGAATCGACTTAGCAAAGTCACCTATTTCATATACCGGAAAAAGGAACGATCTGCCGGGTTCAGGATTGATCTCTGAGAATGGCTCAGATCGCGCTAATGTCAATCCGTTTTCTTCCATTTATTCCTATTCCAAGGCAAGGATTCAAGAATCCCTTAATCCAAATCAAGGAACTATTCATAAATTGTTGAATCGAAATAAGGAATCTCAATCTTTGATAATTTTGTCATCATCCAATTGTTCTCGAATAGGCCCATTCAACGATGTAAAATCTCCCAATGTGATAAAAGAATCAATCAAAAAGGACCCCCTAATTCCAATTAGGAATTTGTTGGGCCCCTTAGGAACAAGCTTTCCAATTTATCATTTCGATTTATTTTCCCATTTAATAACCCATAATCAGATCTTGGTAACTAACTATTTGCAACTTGACAATTTAAAACAGATTTTTCAAATACTTAAATATTATTTACTGGATGAAAACGGTAAAATTTATAATCCCTATTCATGCAGTAACATCATTTTGAATCCATTCAAATTGAATTGGTATTTTCTCCATTACAATTATTGTGAAGAGACATCTACAATCGTTAGTCTTGGGCAGTTTCTTTGTGAAAATGTATGTATAGCCAAAAAAGGACCGCATTTCAAATCAGGTCAAGTTCTAATTCTTCAAGTTGACTCTGTGGTAATACGATCAGCTAAGCCTTATTTGGCTACTCCAGGAGCAACTGTTCATGGACATTATGGGGAAATCCTTTACGACGGAGATACATTAGTTACATTTATATATGAAAAATCAAGATCTGGTGA